ATGAAATTTTTTTTCTTTTCATTTATTAATTATAAAGTTTTAAATGATGCAGCAAGACCATGGCAAATAGGTTTTCAGGATCCAGCAACTCCTATTATGGAAGGAATTGTAAATTTGCATCATGATATTATATTTTTTTTAATTATAATTATTATTTTTGTTTCATGGATATTGTTTAGAACTTTATTTTTATTTAATTCTAAGACGAATCCAGTAGCTTATAATTTTTCCCATGGAACTTTTATTGAATTATTGTGGACTCTTACTCCAAGTTTGGTTTTAATTGGTATTGCGGTTCCTTCATTTGCATTATTGTATTCAATAGACGAGATTATTGATCCAGCGATTACAATCAAGGCAGTAGGTCGTCAATGGTATTGGAGTTATGAATATTCCGATTATGTAAACGAAGAAAATGAATTTTTAGCATTTGATAGTTATATACTTCCTGAAGAAGATTTAGAGTTGGGACAATTTCGTTTATTAGAAGTAGATAACCGAATTATTATTCCTGTAAATACCCATATTCGTATAATTGTAACTGGAGCAGATGTAATTCATAGTTGGGCAGTTCCTTCTTTAGGAGTGAAATGTGATGCAATTCCAGGACGATTAAATCAAATTTCTTTTTTTATCAAACGTGAAGGTATTTATTATGGCCAGTGTAGTGAAATTTGTGGTGTAAATCATGGATTTATACCTATTGTTATTGAAGCTGTATCTTTTGATGATTATATTCGCTGGGTTCAAAATAAAATTTTAGATTGAAAAAAAAATTTAAATAGGTTTTAATTTACTTTTAAAATGATGTCTCTTATAGTAAAAGATTTGCAACGTTATCCTTTTCATTTAGTGGATCCAAGCCCGTGGCCTTTTGTTGCTTCGTTTAGTGCATTAATTATTTTATTAGGAGGGGTTTTATATTTTCATACTTATCAAGGGAGTTTAGTTATTCTGTTTTTCGGAATTTTTTTTTTATTGTTAATTATATTTGTTTGGTGGCGCGATGTAGTACGTGAATCAACGTTTGAAGGTAATCATACAACAATGGTTCAACTTGGTATGCGTTATGGAATAATGTTATTTATTTTTTCTGAAGTTATATTGTTTATTGCTTTTTTTTGGGCTTTTTTTCATAATAGTTTAATTCCAGCTCTTGAAACTGGTGTGGTTTGGCCTCCCAAAGGGATTCAATTTTTTAGTCCATGGGATATTCCATTTTTAAATACAATAATTTTGTTATTGTCAGGTTGTGCTGTTACTTGGTCTCACAACTGCATAATTAGTGGTTTTAGGCGTCAAGCTATTTTTTCTTTAATTTTAACAATTGGTTTAGCATTAATTTTTACTATTTTTCAAATTTATGAGTATGCAATAGCTTCGTTTCATTTGTCTGATGGAGCTTATGGTTCTACATTTTTTATGATAACAGGTTTACATGGTTTTCATGTTATTGTAGGTACTTTTTTTTTGTTTGTATGTATGTTTAGATTAGTACAGTACCATTTTACAATGCAACATCATTATGGTTTTGAAGCTGCAACTTGGTATTGGCATTTTGTTGATGTAGTTTGGTTATTTCTTTTTGTTTCAATTTATTGGTGGGGTAGTTTTTGAATTTAAAAAGTAATAAATAAAATCAATAAAAATGATTACTCGTTGGTTAAAAAAAGTTAATTTAGGACAATTATTGTTACTAATTTCATTGTTAATTTCAGTACGTATTTTAATTTTAGATGAGGAGGTTCTTGTTTTGGTTTGTTTTATTATTTTGGTTTTAATACTTAGAAATAAAATTGGTTCGTATATTAACGATGAATTAGTAAATCGTTCTAAAAAAACGTTTTCAGAATTAGAAATATCTTATCGAGATTATAGTATGCATATTTCTACAATATTGACAACTCTTACTGTGGGTCAAAAAGTATCTGATCAATTAGGCTATTTATTGCGTTTTAATAATCAGGTTATTATAACATTATTTGATAAATTAGTTTCTGATATTTATATATTTATTCAGCTATTTTTTCAAAGCCGTCTTGACTTTATTACTAGTTTAGAAATGGAAACGACATATTTATTACGTGTTTTGTTATGTTTAGAGCTAGATAAAATTGTAAAGATAAATTGCGATTTAATAAATTCAGATTTTTTATTAAGTTTTTCAACGTTAAGTAATTTAATAAATCATGAACGGATCATATTAATTTAATCTTTCAAAGGTTGTAATTAGTAATATAAAATAATGAGTAAATTACATTTTTATTTATTTAATATTTTTAATTTTTTTTCTATAAGTTTAAAATTTTTTTTTTGGCGTTTATTGTGTTGGTGTAATTTTTATAGTGAAAAATATGTGTATTTAATGCAAAAAAGAAATTTATCTTTTTTTCTTTTTCCAGCAGATACTTTAGTGAAGGAAAGAATTTTTTTAGCTAGTTGGTTGGGTTTTTTATTAATTGAATTTTTTGAGTTTATTGTTCAGATTGTAAAAACTAATAAACAAAAATTATATATTTTGTGTTTTAGTCCAATTTTTTTAAGTTATTTTAAGTTATTTGTAAATGGTGTAATAACAGGATTCTCTGTCTTTTGCCAATTAAAAGGAATTGGTTATAAGGTAAATAATTATGATGAAAATTATTTATATTTTAATTTAGGTAATCGAAATTTAATTTCGGTTCCAAAAGTTTTTTCATCTGGTTTTACTAAGTTAGTAAATCCTCAATTAATTAAAATTCAAGGATTGTTTCAACTTAATGTTTATCATATAGCTTCTTTAACTAAATCATTAAGTAAATTTAATTTTTATCGTAAAAAAGGGATTCATTTTTTTTTAGAAGTTTAATTTTTTAGTTTAAAATGTGACAAAATTTTAATTATTCTTTTTAGATTTATATTTTTAACAGTAAAAGTGAAAATGAAAACTCTCGATCCCTTTTCGAATTCGATAGAGAATGCACTTATTAGAACTACTAGTAGTATTTTTCTGGGAATCCTAATACTGTTAAAAAGATGTAGCGGAGTAGTTCAGGGGTAGAACTACAGAATCATAATCTGTATGACGGGGGTTCAAATCCCTCCTCCGTTAATAATTTTACGGGATGTAGCGCAGTTAGGGTAGCGTATCTGTTTTGGGTACAGAAGGTCGCGTGTTCGAATCACGCTGTCCTGAATTGAAAATTAGGTTTTTAATAAAAAATAAGTAAAGTGTATTAAAAGTAATTTTTGATACTTAAAAAAAAATATTTTAGTTTTTAGTACATGAGTAGATGGATTCAAAGATGGTTTTTTTCAACAAATCATAAAGATATTGGAACTCTTTATTTAATTTTTGGTGCATTTTCTGGCTTACTAGGTGCATCAATTTCACTTTTAATGAGAATAGAGTTATCGCATCCAGGAAATCAAGTTTTGATAGGAAATCATCAATTATATAATGTATTAGTTACTGCGCACGGTTTATTAATACTTTTTTTTATGGTTATACCAACTTTGATGGGAGGTTTCGGTAATTGGTTTGTTCCTCTTATAATTGGTGCTCCTGATATGGCTTTTCCTCGATTAAATAATATTAGTTTTTGGTTAATGCCACCATCTCTAATCTTATTATTAGCTTCAGCTTTTGTAGAAACAGGAGCTGGTACAGGATGGACACTTTATCCTCCATTATCTTCTGTTCAAGCACATTCAGGAGGAGCAGTAGATTTGGCAATTTTCAGTCTTCATATATCAGGAATTTCATCAATTTTAGGAGCTTCAAATTTTATTGCTACTATTTTTAATATACGTAATCCAGGACAAAATTTATATAGAATACCGTTATTTGTTTGGTCAGTTTTAGTTACAGCATTTATAATATTGCTTACTTTCCCAGTGTTGGCAGGTGCGATTACAATATTATTAACAGATCGAAATTTTAACACAAGTTTTTTTGACTCCTCAGGAGGTGGAGATCCAGTTCTATTTCAACATTTATTTTGGTTTTTTGGTCATCCAGAAGTATATATATTAGTGTTACCTGCTTTTGGAATTATTAGCCAAGTCGTATCAACATTTTCACGAAAACCGGTTTTTGGTTATGTGGGTATAATTTATGCACTAATATCAATTGGGATCTTAGGATCCATGGTATGGGCGCACCATATGTTTACAATTGGAATGGATGTAGATACTAGAGCTTATTTTACGGCGGCTTCATTGCTTATTGCTGTTCCTACAGGAATTAAAGTATTTAGTTGGATTGCTACAATGTGGAAAGGTTCTATTAGTTTAAAGACTCCAATGTTATTTGCTATTGGATTTATTATTTTATTTACAGTGGGGGGTTTAACAGGTTTAGTTGTAGCTAATTCGGGTTTAGATATTTCTCTTCATGATACTTATTATGTTGTTGCTCATTTTCATTATGTGTTATCAATAGGAGCTTTATTTGGAATTTTTGCAGGATTTTATTACTGGATTGGAAAGATTTGTGGAAAACAATACTCGGAAACTTTAGGCCAGATTCATTTTTGGATCACTTTTATTGGTGTTAATTTAACTTTTTTTCCAATGCATTTTTTAGGATTAGCTGGCATACCAAGGCGAATTCCTGATTATCCTGATGCATATGAAGGCTGGAATATTGTTTCGACTTATGGTGCAAAAGTGTCTATTATTGGAACGATATTGTTTTTTTATGTAGTTTATTTAGCTTTTACTAATGGTTTAATTAGTGAACCAAATCCTTGGAGTTTAAGAAGAGAAAGATTAGACTCTTCTTCTCGAACTACAGAATGGTTAATTGCTTCTCCACCGATATATCATACTTTTAATGAAATCCCAGTTATTAAGGAAACCTAAAATTTTTTATATTGATTTATTATCTCCTTTTTTTTTAAAGGAGATAATAAAAAAGTAAAAATAAATTAGTTAAAACATCATTGTTATCACATTCATAATATTATGAATGTGATAACAATAAGAGATTTCTTATAATATATTATAAGAAATCTCTTATTGTTAGTTTTATTACCAATTTAATGCTCCTTTTTTCCACTCATAAATAAATCCAATTGTTAAAATAAAAAGAAATAAAATTATCGCAACAAAACCAAAATAAGAAATATTACCTAAAACGATACTCCAAGGAAATAAGAAACTAATTTCTAGATCAAAAATTAAAAATAGAATTGCAACTAAATAAAATTTTACATCAAAAGTAGTTCTTGTATCATCAAAAGGATTAAAACCACATTCATAAGCACTGGTTTTTTCCGGATCTTCTTTTTTTGTTGTAAGTAAATATGATAATAAGAAAATAATACAAGCTAAAATGAAAGAAATGATAATATATGTGAACAATATAAAATATTCAACAAAGTAAAATTTCATGATTATGTTTGTTTTTATTATTGATTTATCTAATTAGGAAATCCATCATATGATAATAAAATTCCAGATGTTAACATCAACCATGCTAGACTAAGAGGTAAAAAAATTTTCCATCCTAGTTGTATTAATTGATCGTATCGATATCGAGGAAAAGCTGCTCTTACCCAAATGAACAAAACAAGTATAATAATTGTTTTAAATCCAAACCATATTGAATTAGGAATCCAATTGAACAAAAAAATATCAAAAGGTGGAAGCCAACCGCCTAAAAATAAAATAGTTGAAACAGCAGATATTAAAATTATATTAGTATATTCTCCTAAAAAAAACAGAGCAAATCCCATTGCTGAATATTCAACATTATATCCAGCAACAAGTTCAGCTTCAGCTTCAGGAAGATCAAAAGGTGATCTATTTGTTTCTGCAAGACTTGAGATAAAGAACATTAAAAATAGTGGAAATAGTGGAAAAATATACCAAATATTTTGTTGTGCCAAAACAATTTCTTTTAAATTTAAAGTTCCAGAACATAATAATACGTTAATGATAATTAGTCCAATTGATACTTCATACGAAATTATTTGTGCAGCAGATCTTAAACCACCTAAAAAAGCATATTTTGAATTACTAGCCCATCCTGATATGATAATCCCATAAACTCCTAAAGAAGAAATTGCTAATAAGTATAAAATACCAATATTTAAATTGGAATAGAAATTAATTTCGTTAAATGGCATGATTGCCCAAGCACATAATGCTAAAAAAAATGTTAAAATTGGAGCTATAATAAAAATAAAAATATTGGCGCTGTTAGGTAATGAAGTTTCTTTAAGTAACAATTTTAATCCATCAGCTATAGGTTGTAATAGACCAAAAATTCCGACAATATTAGGGCCTTTTCTTTTTTGTATTGACCCTATAATTTTTCTTTCTATTAATGTTAAATAAGCAATTGCAATAATTAAAGGAATAATATAACTTAAAGATTTAATGAACAAAAGAATTATTATAAAATTAAAAATAAGCAACTTATCATTTGTAAATAATAAAATAAAAGATTCCATTATGTTATTGTTTTCTTTAATTATTTTAGAAAATGAAAAATGTTTAATGACACTAAGTTAGAAGTTATAAAAATAGAATTATCTGCAAAAAATAAAATTAAAAGAAGAGTTGTAATACTAATCATCACTGCATTACTTTTATCTATTGGAATATAAATTGACCAAAAATTTAGTCTTCCAAAATATATTATTTTAATAATTTGAATGTAGTAAAATGCTGTAATACCACTTAATAAAATGCCAATAAAAGTTAAGAAATATAAAGAACTTTGTAAACAAGCAGTAAATACAAATAATTTACTAAAAAATCCCGCTAATGGTGGAATTCCTGCTATTGAAAATAAAATAATAGCAAATGAAAAGGCAGCTAAAGGATTTATTAATGATAATATGTTAATTTCAGTCAAATAACGAATTTGATAATTTATTCTATAGGATTTAAATTTTCTTAAACTTATTAAAATTGAAAAAATTCCAATAATTATAATTATATAAATTATGATATAAATAAATAAATTATTAAGTCCATTTGTATTGGCTGCAGCGAGTGTTATTATTATAAATCCAATATGACTAATTGAACTATAAGCTAAAAATCGTTTAAATCTTTTTTGAAAAAGGGCTGAAAAACTTCCAATAGTTAATGATATTAATGAACAAAAAATGATTATTTTAATTTTATAATTAAATAAGTCATGAAATCCTATTTCAAACAATCTTAAAAAAAGGGTAAAAATAACAATTTTTGTTATAATATTAAAAAAAGATATTACACTTGTTGAAGAACCTTCATAAACGTCAGGACTCCATATATGAAAAGGAGCAGCACTTAATTTGAAAAAAAAAGAGACTATAATTAAAGTTATTCCGAGAAGTACACTATTAGAAATTTCATCAAATTTTAAATTGATCATAGTACTTGAAAAAAAACGATTTAAATCCTCAAAGTTTGTTAGTCCTGTAAATCCATAAATTATAGCAATTCCAAGCAATAATAATCCTGAAGATACAGCACCTAAAATAAAATACTTCAAACCTGCTTCTGTTGAATATTCTGAATTTCTTTTAATTGAAGCTATAATATAAAAAGTAAGATTTTGAAGTTCTAACGCCAAGTATATAGACAAAAAATCATAAGATGAAATTACTAAAAATATAGCTAAAATAGATAATAAAAATAGGATTTTATACTCAAAAATATTTAGTTTCTCTTGTTTTAAATAAAAAATGCTAATTAATAAACAACTTATTCCTGCTAAAATTGTGATAATTTTAACAATTGTTGTTATATTATCAAAAATTAAGAAATTATTTAAAGCTAAATTGGCTAACTGTAAAGAATTATTCAGAATAAAAAAAAGAAATACTATGACAAAAATAGACAACCAGCTTATGTTTTTAGTTAAAACTGGATAATTGTAATTTTTAGAACTTGATACGTAAATTCCGTAACTTAATAACACACCAATGGAAAAAATTAAAAAAAGTTCATTTGCAATAGTATAAAAATCAAGTACAGAAAAAAATTTATTCATTTAATTTAAAATTTTGCAAAAAAAGTTAAGAAAAAATTATATGACTCATTAAATTAAAAGTACTATTATGAAGCGGTTTTAAAAATGAGTTTGGAAGAATCCCTATCCATAAACTTGAAAAAAATAAAAATAATAAAATAAAAAACTCACGCTTTGAAATATCGTAATAATTTTGTAAATAATGTAATTTGATTAAACCACCTGAAACATGGTTAAACAGCCATAATGAATAAGCTGCACTAAATACTATACCCAAAACTGCAAAAATAGTAACAAAATAATTAATTTGTGAAATTCCAATTAATACTAAAAATTCTCCAATAAAATTACTTGTTCCAGGAAAACCTATATTTGCTAATAGAAAAAATAAAAAAAAGGTTACGAAAAGAGGTATGATTTGTATAAGACCACTATAATATTTTAAAACCCGGGTTTTATACTTTTCATAAAGTATACCTACACATAAAAATAGTGCACTTGAAATTAAACCATGCCCTAATATTAATAAAATACTTCCTTCAATTCCTTGCACATTAAAGGAGAAAATTCCTAATGTAACATAACCTATATGTGCAATCGAAGAATATGCAATAATTTTTTTCAAGTCAATCTGTCTTAATGTCGATAGCGAAGCATAAACAATAGCTATGATACTTAGGACAAAAACAATGGGAGAAAAATAAATACTTGCGTCAGGTAATAAAGGAATTGAGAAGCGTAAAAACCCATATCCACCCATTTTTAGTAAAATTCCCGCCAAAACTACTGAACCAGCTGTGGGAGCCTCCGCATGAGCTTCAGGTAACCAAATATGAAAAGGAATTATTGGAATTTTAACAGCAAAAATTATAAAAAATGCAATCCAAAGTAAAATCTGTTTTTTAACACTAAATTGAGTATTGTATAAAATTTGAATATCAGTTGTGCCAACTTGAAAATATGTTAAAACAATTGCTAAAAGTATTAAAAAAGAACTAATTAATGTATAAAAAAAAAAATAATAAGATGCCTTGATTTTTCGTTCGTAAGATCCCCAAACTCCAATAATAATAAATATAGGAATTAGTACACTTTCAAAAAAAATATAAAACAACAGTAAATCTAGTACTGAAAATACATTTAAAAGTACAGTTTCTATTAATAAAAACAAGACTAAGTATTCTTTTACATAAGTATTAATTGAATCCCAACTAATTAAAATACATAATGGAATTAAAAAAGTAGTTAAAATAATAAAAAATAAAGATATCCCATCAACTCCAACTGAATATTTAATATTTTCTAAACTTAACGAGTTAATGTTACAAATAAATTGAAAAGAAATACAATTTTCATCGAATAAAATCCAAAGTAGTAGAGAAAAAATAAATGAAAAAAATGATGTTGATAAAGCTACTTTTTTCAATAAATCATGTTTATTTGAAGGAATAAAAAATAATATAACACAACCAGCCAAAGGGGAAATTAAAATATAAAACAAAATATTATAATCTATCATTTTTAATTTATTTTATGAAACAATTTTAATGGAATTAAAAATAATTGAGTCTAAGTTGATTCGAACAACCAACCTTGCACTTATCAGGCACATGCTCTAACCTACTTGAGCTATAGACTCTTTGTATTATTATTGCGTAATTTAGTTATTATTAAATTAAAAATAATGAACCAAGAAAAAAGAATCCTAAAATTTTAATATTAAAAAAATATACTAGTACGTCTAACAATTCAACTAAAGTAAATAACACTAATGCTCCAAGTATTATAATAAAAACGTAATGAGTTATTTGACCTGTTTGAATAAATTTTAATTTATTTAACATATTAGTAATTAATTTCATTAAACTCTGAGGACCAAAAAATTCTAAGATACCTTTATCAATCAGTTTAAACGAAATATAATAACCAAAATTCATAAATTGATAAGCAATATAAGTATAAATATAATCCCAGCCCCACTTTTTATTAAGAAAGAATAAAAAATAACGAAATCTTAATTGAACTTCTAAAAATTTCAAATTAATAAAATAATTAAATAGGTAACAAAATAAAATTCCAAAAAAACTAAAAAAAATAGGTATCAATTTAATTAAAAAATATAGATATTCATTTTCAACAAAATCAATATGATTCAATTTAAAAAATAAAGAAATATCCCAAAAATCTGTACCCATGCCTACTAGCATTTCTTTTGTTAAATAACCTAAAAAAATGCTTCCAATTGCTAAAAAAGTTAAAGAAGTCTTTATATAAAAAGAACAGTCGTTTACCTTATTGAATATTAAAGTACTAAAATTTGGATAATTTAAAAAGACCAAAAATAGTAATCTAAATGAATAAAAAGCGGTTAATAAAACCGTTATTAACCCTAACCAATAAATAAAATCCGAACCAATATTAAAATTGTTATATGCTGATTCTAAAATCAAATCTTTCGAATAAAAACCAGTTATAAAAGGAAATCCTAGTAAAGAAAATGAACCAACTATCATTATAGCATAAGTAAAAGGTAATAAATTTTTTAATCCACCTATAAAACGTATATCTTGTTCATTTAAAAATGCATGAATAACTGAACCTGCACTTAAAAATAATAAAGCCTTGAAAAAAGCATGGTTAAATAAATGAAAAAAACCAACAGAATAATTTGACAAACCACAAGAAAATACTATGTATCCTAATTGACTACATGTAGAATAAGCAATAATTTTTTTTAAATCATATTGGAATAACCCAATTGAGGCAGAAAAAAATGCTGTAATTCCTCCAATTATAGCTACAATGAATAATGCAGTATCAGAAAATTCAAATAGAGGTGAACAACGAATAATTAGAAAAACCCCTGCAGTAACTATTGTAGCAGCATGAATTAAGGCTGATACAGGAGTGGGACCTTCCATAGCATCTGGTAACCAAGTGTGAAGTCCAATTTGAGCAGATTTTCCTATTACCCCAATAAATAAAAGTAAACAAATAATTGTGCAAAAATTTACTTTAATATTAAAAAAATTAAATGATTCAAAAAAAACATTAGGAACTAAATTAAAAACAGTTAAATAATCAACTGAATGAAATTTAAGAAAAATAACTAAAATTCCTAAGCTTAACCCAACATCACCAATTCGATTAATTACTATAGCTTTTAATGCCGCTTTATTAGCAGACAAACGTGTAAACCAAAAATTAATCAATAAATAAGATGCAAATCCTACTCCTTCCCAACCTAAAAATATTTGAATAAAATTATTAGCTGTAACTAAAATAAGTATAAAAAATGTAAATACACTTAAGTATGATATAAACCTGGGAAGATGAGGGTCCAATCTTATGTATTCAATAGCATAAATATGAACTAATAAAGAAATAACAGAAACTATTACTATCATTGTAACTGTTAAACTATCAAATAAAAAACCCCATGAAACGTGAAATATTCCTGAATCAATCCATGAAGTTAATTTAATATAACATGGATAATTTAAAATCCCTACTTCATAAAAGGCTATACAAGATAAAAATATAGCTAAAATTAAACATAAACATGTAATAACACTGGAACCGAAGCCACCTACCCAACGACCAAAAAGGATACTAAATAAAGATCCACAAAACGGTAAAAAAAGAATTATTAAATACATATTTTTAATTCCGTCTAAATTTGTTTTTTACTAAAAGATCCTAATATAGGAAAAATAAAAGATTTATTAAATATTTTATTTTTATAAATAAAATAAAAATATAAATATCTAAATAAAGTTTTATTTAAATTAACAAGTTTAAAAAATTCTTTCGAATAAAGATTAAATTTTTCTTCTGATGAACTAAAATTCTTAGAAACTAACTTTCTGGACAAAATCATACCTTCGTATAAAATTCGTTGAAAATTATTAATAAATTCTAGTTCTTCAACTTTTAAATTGTTCAAAAATTCCAAATTTGACTGAATAATAAAAAAACGAGACTTAAAAATTTTTGTTATAGTTGGTAAAATTTTAACAACAGTAAAAAAATAAATAAATATGAAAACAAAAACCAACCAAAAAATTTGATGTAATAAAATAATTCGATCAAGCTGGGGCATAAAAACTTCTTATTATTTTTAATGTAAATCAATTACATCATTTAAATAAATACAAACTAAAAGAGCAAAAACATAAGCTTGTAATAATGCGATTCCTATCTCTAATCCGATTAATATTAATAAAATCAATAAAGGAATAATGTGAATGATAGAAAAAATTCCTCCCAATGATAATATTGTCCAAGAAAAACCAGCAATAATTTTTAATAAAGTATGGCCAGAAGTTATATTTGCAAAAAGTCGAATAGCTAAAGTAAACACTTTTACAATATAAGAAACAAATTCAATAATAACTAATAGAGGAATAATTATTATTGGAGCACCTTTAGGAAGAAAAATAGAGAAAAAATGAAATCCGTGAAAGCGAACACCAATAAAATTAATTCCAATAAACACAGATAATGCAAGTCCAAAAGTAATAATAAGCTGACTCGTGATTGTAAAACTATAAGGAATTAATCCTAACAAATTACAAAATAATAAAAATAAAAAAATAGTAAAAATTAAAGGAAAATAAATTTCTCCTTTAGATCCTAAATTATCCTGAACTATTGTTTGAGTGATCTCATAACTAATTTCCGCTAATGACTGCCAATGTAAAGGAACCAATAATATTTTCCTTGTTGAAAATTTGAAAAAAATAATATAAAAAATGGAGACAAAAATTAAAAATAAAGAAATATTAGAAAAAGAAATATTAAAACCATACAAATTGATTGGTATTAAACAAATGATTTCAAATTGTTCTAAAGGACTATTAAAATAAAAATTCATTATCATTTATAATTTATAATTTTTTTCTTACTTTATTTATATGTATATAAATAAATATAACATTATTTCCTAAAAGTATAACTAATAAAACAATAAACAACCAACCCAATGCAACCAATTATTAATAACTCACCTAACCAAAACCAAGATATAAATGGCAATGTTATTAAGCGTATATACCAACCTTCATTAAATGATCCTTCTCCACATAAAACATAAATATCAAAAAACAAATTTGAATAAATAATTGAATAAATATTATATAAATTTTGATTAAAATAAAAACGTTTTTCAGAAAATAATTGTTCATTTAAATAACGTCCAAAATCTATATTTTGAATTAGTAAACTAACATAATTATCTAAATAATTATAATTAATCAAATAATTAATATCTTGGAAATACAGGCAAAAGTTATCAAAAAAAATTAAATCATTCAAGAAAAAAACCCCAATATATTCTTTTTTAAAAGAATATATTAATAATAAACCAATTAATGATAATAAAAAACCAAAATGAACAATAAAAAAAAACTTAAATCTTCTAAAATATAATTTCTCATAGAATAAATTATACAAACTAACTGTAAAAATTAGTAAAAAAATAAAAATGTTAAAAAGTAATACATTAGAAGAAAAAAAATTAACAAAACCTAAAATAAAAACAGAAAAAATAAATATATAATATTTTAATCTATAATGAACTGTCATATAAACATAAAACAAAACTAATCCACAAGATAAAAAATATAATAAAAGCGTGTTATAAAAATAAGAGCTAAAAAACATCTCTTTTCCAAAAAATATAAATAAAAAAATAGGAAGAAAAGTTATAATTAAAATCAAAAATCCAAACAACAATAAGAAAAAAAAAACACAATATAAAATCATAATATCAAATTTACTAGTAAAAACTAAAGAATACTTACGGAAAACAAAAAAACTAACAAAAAAGAGAGAGAGAAGAAAAAGTAAAAACACGGTCAAAAACATAGGAATTATTATCTCATTCTCAACAAAAGAATGAACTGATTGAACAACACCCGATCTAACTAGAAAAGTACTTAATACACAAATTGGATATAAGAAATATCCAACCAAAATAACCTCACAAAAAAATTGGCGAAACCAAACTGAAATTAATAAGCAATGTAAAAAGGACAAACTGAGTAACCAAGGAACTAAAGATAAATTTTCCACAGAATCCCAATACCAAAAACCACCCCACCCTAATTCATAATAAGCCCACCTACTACCTAAAAAAATACCAATTGTTAAAAATAAAAACCCTAATATGTTAACAGTTTTCCAAAAATATAATACAATTAATGTTTTTTCAATATTTATGATTATTTGATTAAAAACGAATGGAAAACAAAATAAAAACAATACTGAATAAAAATTCTGACCTATATATAATAAAGGTGGATGAATAACTAAATTAATATCCTGTAAAAGAAAATTTAATTCACAACCTTCAAAAACTAAAAAATCTAATCTAAAAATACAATGAAAAAAAAATAAAAGAAAAAAAAAAAAGGAAATTATTAACAAAAATTGTCCGTTGAGAAAATACTTTAAATAATTAAAATCTAATCTAAATCGACAATAAAATAAATTAAGAAAATAAAAACCACATATTATAGTTAAAAAACACCATAAAAATAACGAACCTTCATTATTTGACCAAATTGTGGATAATTTATACACAAACAACTGTAAAATATTTGAAGATTCAAAGGATAAAACTATTGAAAAATCAGACAACAATAACGAAACACCCAAAAACCAAAAAACTATGACAAAAAAAAAAAAAAGTAAAGAAAAAAAATAATATAAGTCTCTAACACAAAAAAAATTTGAACAGACAACATACAGACTTAAAAAAAAACAGAAAGATAAAAAAAAATGAGAAAAATTAAAAAACATATCTTCTATTCTTATTCATATTTAAATCTAATCAATGTAACAATTTATTACGAACAAGCTTTATTACTAAAAAATATTAATTTAAACTTAAACAAAGGTGAAGCAATAATAATTAAAGGAAAAAATGGAAGTGGTAAAACAACTCTTTTAAAATCTATAGCTGGCTTAAAAATATTTACAAAAGGACAAATTTATTGGACTACAAAAAAATTAAATAATCCACTCGAAAAACAAACTAATTTTTTAACTCATCAATTACAAGTATCAAAAGAAAACAATACACTAATAGAAAATTTAACATATGTATCAACTTTCCATCAACAAAACAAAGAAACATTCAACGAAATGTTAACTTTAATAAAATTTAACAAAATAAAAAATTGTTTAATAAAACAAATATCAAGTGGACAATTAAAACGTATTGAAATCATAAATTTAATTGCTTTTACAAGTCCTATTTGGATCTTAGATGAACCTATAACGAACCTAGACACGAACTCAAAAAAAATAATAAAAAATTTGATAAAACTACATTTAAAAAACCAAGGAATAATAATTATTACTTCTCATGAACCTCTATATTCCAAAAAAATTAAAACAATTACCTTATAAAAAACATGAAATTAAAAATATTAAAAATAGAAATAACATTCGATATAATTGACGCTTTTTTAAACCTACGAAATTTGAATTTATTCTTTATATTTATAATTATTACATTCGAAATAGGTGGGAACTCCTTTTCAAAATCAACAATAATCGTAAATTCATGGATTTTTATAACACTAAACACTATTTTTATTTTTGAAAACTTTATAAATAAAAAACAAGCAAACTACTTAATTTATATACATAAACTTAAAAATATACCTTTAACTTATTTTATTTTCATCAAAATTTTATCTCATTGGATCAAATTTGTTTTTCCTATTGTAATCCTTAACATAACTTATTTAACTTATTCGATGAATTTATCAATAACAAAAACATATTTATTAATATTAGCATTTTTATTAACTTCCTATAACTTATCAAATATCAATGCAATGCTTGATTGTTTAATATTAAAAGCTTCAAAAAAAAATATATTAATACTGCTCCTAGTCTTTCCAAATTATTTACCATTATTAACTATTATAATAAAATTCACACAGAATTTTACCACAAACAACAATACTGAATTTGAAATTTCAATTCTATGTTATCTAACTTTATTTCTAACAGTGTTAATCCCAATCTTATGCAATAAAATCCTAAAGTCCCTTGACTAATCTATACACTCTAAACCAATATAATAACAGCAAAATTGACTTATTTTCGTACACAAATAACTCCGCGAGTAATTTTTTATTCAAAAAAACAAAATTTGAAACAATAAAATTACTAAACAAAGTATAATTTAATTCGAAACCTGGTAATGAGATAAAAATTAATGATTTTATCCAAACCGATTTTATAATAAATCTTTTTACTCTCCGACTTCTTATCTTAGTAGAAACAACTCTAAAATTTTTTCTCATTGCTAAATATTTAATTTTTAAAAACCAATAATATATATATATATTAATGAATTATAAGCGTCTACGTTTAGTTGGTTTACAACCATTATGAGGAATTGTAGTTAAATCAACTAACGAACTTACTTCAATACCAAATTTAGAAACATTTTGAACAATACTATTTCTAACTTTATTAAATCCTTTAAAACAAATAACAACAGACAATACTTTTAATTCTAATAATTTATCCACTACACGTTTAATAACAAAAGCTGCCGCTGTTTGAGATGAACGACGAGCTCCTTTGTAACCAATACTACCACCTGAGAAAAAAAATAAAACTTTTCCTTCAAAATCTGAGCCAACTAAAATAGTATTATTAGAAGATAAAATTACATAAATAATTATTTGATTCATAAATTTTTTTTTCAACCTTTAAAAAAAAATATCATAGAAAATTTCACAATCTCATATTGTCAAATAAATTGATAACAATTTAAATATTTGATTTTGTCATATCTTATTTTCTCAATTAATTCTGATTTTAAAACTAAAACTTAATTTGCAACAAACTAGAAAAACCAGGAGGAAAAGGACTTGAACCTTTAATCATTGGTTTTGGAGACCAAAACTTTACCCTTTTAAGCTATCCTCCTACCAAACAGATTTTTTAATTCCTGGATAAAATCCTTTTAAAGCTAAATTTCTCAAAAATTGACGTGAAACTTTCAATATTTTGTAATTTGAACGTGAATAACCAGAGAAAATACATCGATTCTTAATACGAATTCTATGTTTTATACCACCATCATAGTTTATTTTTTTAATAAAGTAAAATTTCAAAATTGCAGGAATCTTACCATGCAACCTTAAACTTTTTAGCATTTTTTCTTTAATTTCTAATTTATGTACCTGAGTTCTCTGATCTAAATCTTTTAATATTTTTAACTTCATAATTTAACAAAACTGTAAAAATTTTAACACTATTTCACTAATCTTATAATTATTAAATGAAAAAACCAGAACAACATTAAAACCTAACAAAGTTTTTGGACTAACTTTAAAAAGTTCACTAATATTCAAATTAAACTGTGGGAATTTTAAAACATTTGAAACACTAAAAGAAAAATTTCCCGAAGAATCAAAATTCTCAAGATTTTTAAGAAAAAAATTTTTTGGAAAATCTTGAGAATTTAATAAAACACAAAAATACAAAATATCTAGAAAATGATATATTATATCGTCTCTTAACGTAACTTTAACACCAACTTCTGAATTCTTAAATAGTACTACTTTAAATAAAGAAACTGATTTCTTTATTCTTGTACTTAATGCTCTTTGACATGAAATCCAATCATTAACTAACAACACTGGTAACAAAGAATCTTCTTCTAAAATAATATCAGGAGAAGTCAAACTAACAATACATTTTTCCACATACGGAAACTTTAAACAACTATCAAAGTTCAATTTTATTAACAGTTCATAATGTAGAATTTCCTTACAATAATATGATAAATATTTTTTCACCATTTTTTGCTAAAATCTTTATAAAGCACCTTTTGACAATGACAAAAGTTTTATCCACCTAGTAAATCGTAAACTATAACTTACAAAACCTTTAATCCTAGTTCCAATTATTGCATTATTCTCGTCAATTAATACGACTGAATTTATCGGAAAACGGACAAAAGAATTATCTTTAATTTTTTGTTCCCTAGTTATTTGAACTAAAACTGACTTATAAATACCACCTTTAATAACATTATAACGTTTTAAAAAATTTAAACCTATTTGTCGAGATAAAGAAATTTTTTTTACAGAAACAACAATAATATCGCCTACAAATACAAATTTGGAATTATCTTTTTTTAAAACATTGATACACTGAGCAAATTTAGCTCCAGAATTATCTAGGACTCTTAAACGAGTTTTTATTTGAACCATTTAAAAACAATTTTTTTTTTTCACTTGAAAGATTCATTAAAATATACGAACTAATTTAAACTTAATTGGTGAACGTACAGAAATATTTTTAACTAATTTATTCAAACCAACTTCCGACAACAATGGAAATTCAAACAAAATCTGACCTGGTCTTACGAACGTTACCCATTTTTGAATTTTTCCTTTACCACCGCCCATACGAGCTTCTAATCCGATACTTGTGACCGGAATGTTTGCATAAATTCTTATCCACGATTTCCTTCCAAAATAATTTCTTTGACCCAACTTTTTTTCACTTCTTAAACATCGTGTTAAAACACGTCTAATAGTCTCCACAGTATGACTTGTCAAATAACCCGCTTTTAACGATTTTAAACCAAACATACCAAATTTCAAAACATGAGAACGAAAATTTATAACTTTGGAAGAAAAAATATGACTTTTCCTAAATTTTTTATTTATTGATAACATGATAAATTTAAAAGAAATTTATTTTACACTCAGTTATTCTCCAAGACATTTATAATACAAATAAACTTTAATACCACATAAACCATGTTTTGTATTGGCTGTTTCAAAAGAACTTAAAATTAATTGATTTTTTGACTGCAACGGCATAGGACCCGAAGCAATATGTTCTACAACACTTATCTTATTTTGTAACCCTATTAATCTACCAAAGCACAAAATCTTTAAACCTTGTAGTACAAAACAGTTTGATTTATAAAAACCTGAATAAATAATCAAATTATTTAACATATTAAATTCATTACATAATTGAATTAAATATATTTTACTAAAAAAAGAAGACTCTATTTTAAAACGCAAATATCCAGAAATAAAATTTACATGATCAAAAATATTTAATCTATTATAAAATTTTAAGTCCACTGTTATATTATATTCATATTGTAAAAATGAATGAATTTCTTCCCAAATAGTACCTTTTTGATAATAGTGCTTTTTTTTTCTATAATAAAGAGGAAACGAACTTTGCAATCCTACCTGTTTAGATTTATAAGACAAATTTTTAATTTCTAATTGGTAATAAGTAAGATTAACAAAAACTTTCCCAAATTTAAAACTAACGGCAAAATCTCCCAAAATAATGTTATTTTCATATAGAATACGTTTTAAATAATTAAAAATCAGAATATTTTTACTAGAAACCTCAGAATAATTATTTGAACACCATTCAAAAGGCCAAAGACTCAGAAATCCTAACCGAAAAGCAAAAGGACTCGTTTTATGCCCCATTAATAAACTATAATTTAATTTTTCTTTTTTTTATGTACGCATAATTTTCGTGTTGTAATAAAATTACCAACTAAATAACCTATTATATTATCACGAATTAGCAAATTAACAAAATTTTTACCGTTATAAATTAAAAAACTTATTTTTTTTATTGACGGAACAATTAATAAATTACGATTTCCAAACTTTAAACCGTTTTTTAAAAAATAAAATATATTGTAACGAAACAAAATTTTACGATACAAAGAACGTGTCATTTCTTTTTTTATTCTATAAATTTTTCTATTTCCACCTGGGACAAAAGGATTCGAACCTCTGATACATAGCACCAAAAGCTACTGCCGTGCCACTTGGCTATATCCCAATTTATCTATTATGCTCGTAACTCAATGGATAGAGTATTAGACTACGAATCTAAAAGCTGGAAGTTCAAATCTTTCCGAGCATGTTAAATTACTCAATGAGGATGAAGTAGGATTCGAACCCACGATATATTTTAATAATATATGCTAGTTTTCAAAACTAGTGCTTTCAACCACTCAGCCATTCATCCTTATAATTTTAAAATAATTAAAAAATGATAACACCTTTCAAAATTTACACCCAAGAATGGAAATGGAGATTTATTTACTCAGTAATTTGTCTTATTACCACCACTTTAAATTTCTATATGAGTATTAAAATACCTCTTTCTTTTTTAATCTGGCCAACATTTAAATACAACAATATAAAATTAATTGCTACAGAAGTTAGCGAAATTTTTAAAGAATATGTATTTATTAGTTTAACCTTAAGCACCTTCATTTGCTTTCCATTTTTAATTTATCAAATTTTCAGTTTTTTTTCAAACGCTTGGTACAAATCTGAAAAAAAGAAAGTAAAAAACTGGATTTTCTTCAATTGTATTACTATAATATATAATTGTCTTCTTATATATTTTTACATTATTCCTTTCTCTTGGAATTTTTTTTCTAATTTTCAATTAAATAACAATGAACTTTACCTTTCATTTAACATCCAAAATGAAATCAAAATTGTTAATTATATAAAATGGATATTCTCTTCAATATTTACAATAGGAAACATTTTAATTTTTCCACTTGGTTTAATTTTACTTAATATTAAAATAAATATAAATAATTTAAAAAATATAAGGCGCTATTTTATTATTTTTTGTCTATTTTTAATTAATATCCTTGATTTAGATATTATGACGCAACTTATCATTAGTTTGAACATATTCATCTATTATGAAATTTCTATCTTAAATCATATTCTAATATCAAAAACTTAAGAAGCTACTTAGCGCTTTTTTTCTCTCTAATAAGATCTAAGACACTTGTAATAATATTTACGCTTTCTTCACTAGAAAAAATACGAATCCCTTTCGTCTAATGGTTAGGACAATACTTTTTCGAGGCATAAATACGAGTTCAAATCTCGTAAGGGATAAAAAATATAACATTTATTATTTTTACACTTTTTTGCGGGGTAGAGGAAAGGTAAACTCATTAGACTCATAACCTAAAAACTGTAGGTTCAAATCCTACCCCCGCTAACTATCTTAATATAAACGTTTTTAGCTTAATGGACAGAGCATCAGCCTTCTAAGCTGAATTGTGTGAGTTCAAATCTCACAAAACGTAAGTAATTTTTACTTACCATCCGTTAAAAAAAAATTTTCAAGTAAAAAAGAAATCATTTTAAAATGAACGTTACTTTACAAAGTGCAAAAATAATTGGTGCTGGACTTGCTACAATTGGATTAGCAGGAGTAGGAGCAGGAGTGGGTATTGTATTTGCGTCATTAGTAACAGCATTTGCGAGAAATCCTTCTTTAAAACAACAACTATTTGGATACACAATTTTAGGATTTGCTCTAACAGAAGCAGTAGGATTATTTGCTTTAATAATAGCATTTTTAATTCTATTTACCTAATATTTTCTTATAAATTTACGCGGATATAGATAAATTGGTAAATCATCTGCCTTCCAAGCAGGAGACATGGGTTCAAACCCCATTATCCGCTTCATAATCATAAAAACTCGCTTGGTGAAAAGGTAAACACGACGGACTTAAAATCCGTTCCATATCTTGGTTATCGGTTCAAATCCGATAGCGAGTAAAATTCAAAAAAAAACCATGAATAAAAAACATATAAAAAAAACAATAAAAAAAATTAATAATTATAAAACTTCTTATTTAACATACGAAGAACTTCCTAAGTATTTAAATTTTCAAACAAGCGATAAAATATTATCTTTATCAAAAAGAATAGAAATTAAAAAATCTAAGCTATATTATGGAAACATTAAAAAAAATAGACTTTTAAATTCTCAAAAAAAAGTAAACTACAATACTTTGGAAAATTCTTTGGATATTGTTTTAATAAAATCATTTATACACTTAAGTATCTTTAAAGTAAGACAATGGATTAACCATAAATTAATCAAAATCAATAGTAAAACTAACCAATATCCAACTTTTCAGTTAAATAAAAATGACATTATTACTTTAGACTTTAATTTAATAAATTCAATGAAACAACATATCCATACTTTGAATAAATTATCTAATAAAAAAAACGTTTTTGAAATATCTTTAATAAACTCAAATATTGAAATTAATATCAAAGCAATAAGTATTAAAATAATAAAATATTAAATATAAAACGTATTGGAGAGAATGGGATTCGAACCCATGGCATAAACTATGCTATGATTTAGCAAACCATTGCCTTCAACCACTCAGCCACCTCTCCCTATCCTTATAACGTAATAGGCAATTAGCTCAGAAGGTAGAGCATTTCGTTTACACCGAAATTGTCAACGGTTCAAATCCGTTATTGCCTACAACAAAAATTTGCCTTATTTACTAAAAAAAAAACAGTATTAAAATGACAACTTTATCACAATTGATTAAAACTCCTAGACAAAAAAAAAAAAAAAGTAAATTGAACCATATTTTACAAAGAAGTCCACAGAAAAAAGGTATTTGTTTAAAAATTTATACAACAAACCCAAAAAAACCTAACTCAGCTCAAAGAAAAGTTGCACTAGTAAAATTAAGTAATTCAAAAAGAATTATCACATATATTCCTGGAGAAGGTCATAATCTACAAGAACATAATTATGTTCTTGTAAGAGGCGGACGTGTAAAAGATTTACCAGGAGTAAAATTTCATTTAATCAGAGGTACTTTAGATTTAAATGGTGTTACCAATAGAAAAAAAAATAGATCAAAATACGGGACAAAAAAACCACAATAAAAGACAAAAAAATTTGGGGATATAGTTTAATGGTAGAACTTATGTTTTGCATATATATAGTATTGGTTCAAATCCAATTATCTCCAAAAATATAAAAATTAAAAAGTCTACATGAAAACTTACATTCATAATATCATGAAAAAATTCGAAGAGAGTAAACTTTTCTTAAAGTATCTTAATATTTCTATTTTTATCATTTCAATTCCTCTTATTTTATTAATAACTCCTGCACTAATAATTTTTTTATTAAACATATTTTTATTACACTCTTTATTAGGTATTAAATCTGTATTCTTTGATTATCTACATTATAGTAACATAAAAATAGTAAGTTATATTATTACACGAATTTTATTGCTATGTTTAAATTTTCTAATTTATAGTTTTATAATTTAACTAAATATATTTATATTAAAACAAAATCCAAAAAATTGGGAGAGTAATTTAAATAAGGTTAAAATATTAGTTTGTCAAACTGAGAAATGCAAGTTCAAATCTTGTCTCTCTCGAACCATATTTCTTAATATAAGAAGACACTCCTTATATTCTTTTTTTCACTATTACTTTTATAATATTATATATATATATATATAAACTGTTTTCAAAAGATGTAGCGGAGTAGTTCAGGGGTAGAACTACAGAATCATAATCTGTATGACGGGGGTTCAAATCCCTCCTCCGTTAATAAAACACATATATTTTTTTATTTTCAATTTATTAGGCTAGGTAGCATAAATGGTTAATGCGAAAGATTGCAAATCTTTTGAAAATGGTTCAAATCCATTTCTAGCTTTATTTTTTTTCCTATCTAATAACTCTTTTAAAACTAATACAAAATCAGAAAGAAGGAGATTGCCAAGTGGTTAAAGGCGGTAGATTGTAATTCTATTGGATTAAGCAAAGTTCTTCGGGGGTTCGAATCCCTCTCTCCTTATTTATTTTCTTTTGAATCTTTGTAAAAACTTTTATACATATACATAAATTATAAAAAAAATTCAATATATAAATAAAATGATTAAACGAACTAGTGTTATTAAAGTTTACATCGGGAATCTTCATGATAAAATGGAAGAATTAGAAAATCACATTTATGACGTTATTGATGATGATACTTTTTATCATTATTTAAAAGAAATTGTAGATGATAAAGATGAATTACCTGAAAATATTGTTGTTTGGAATATAACAAAATTTTTCATTACCATTATTATCATTTTTTCAGTCTGGTGGCTTCTTGAATACTTTTTTCCTGATGACATACCACCAGGAACTCCTCCACAAACACCACCAAATGAAGAAAATGATAATAATGATTCTGATGATTCTTCATCAACAAATGATAGTTCAGATCGAGAACAAAAACGTCGGGAAGCATTAGAAGCATGGCAAGCATTTCGACGTAGTCGTCAAAATCCTGGACGAAGCTTGTTTCTTCTTATAAATCATATCTTACAACATTCAGAAGTATTAACAAATGCAGGATTTTCACCAGATCAAATCGATTTTATTATGAATATTTTTATATGTGTTCGTTTGGCTGTGAAATTATTCTCTTGTTGGTGGTTTTGAAAATTTCCATATATATATAATTTATTATATCAGTATTTATAATTATATACTTATACTTATAATTATAAATATTGGTAATATATATATATATATATATATTATAATTATAAATATATAGACTTATAATTACAATATTGTAATTATAAATCTCTCTAAATTTAGTAGATCAGCAAACATAATATAAATTTATAAATAATTATATTTTAAATTTTTTATACACAATAACTATCATTGTAAAAGTTTTAAAAAAAAATATTTGAAATGCTTATAATAATTATATCAATTACAAAACTCCAAAATTTACAGAGAAAAAAAATATTAGAAAACTTTAAAAATTGTAATAATGAAAAATATGGCAATAATTATCTAAATATTTATTCTTTAAAATATTTTTTTTCGACTAAAAGGGAACTAAATTATAAAAGTAATAGAAAAGATAAAAGAAATAAAATTAAACAAATCGTAACAATAGCCAGAGATATTTTATCAGTGGTATTTTTATTAAAAATATCTAAAATTCTTTATATTATATTAATTGGCCTTGATACATTATTAATTTTTATTTTTGTATTATTAGAAATTTTACCTCTGAATTTTTTTTATAGTATAATTTTTGAAATTTCTATTGTTGATATTCCTTTTGAGATAGCTCCTTCTTTCGCAACATTTGAAGATGCTACATTTAATTCATTATAAATATTCATAAATTTTCTCTGGTAGCTCAAAAAGGTAGAGCAATTGACTGTTAATCAGTTGGCTATTAGTTCAAATCTAATCCAGAGAGCTAGGAAATTAGAAATAATTTATTAAAAAGTTTTTTTTTTTTTTTTTAGTTGAGTTTGATCCTGGCTCAGAATGAACGCTAGTGATTTGTTTAAGACATGCAAGTTCAACTTTTTTTCATTAATTAAAAAGTGGCGAACGGGTGAGTAATACATGAGAATTTACCCAGTTATTTAGGTAAATCCTAAATAAAAAAAAATAGTTTTAATAAAGATTAATTCGTAATTGGATAAGCTTGTGTAAGATTAGGTAGTTTGTGTGATAAAAGCTCACAAAGCCTTCAATCTTTAGTTGATCTGAGAGGATGGTCAACCACACTGGGACTGAGACACGGCCCAGACCTCGGAAGAGGGCAGCAGTCGAGAATCTTAGGCAATGAGCGACAGCTTGACCTAGCAAAATCACGTGTATGATGAAGGCCATTTGGTTGTAAAATACTTTCATTAAGGATAATAATGATATTACTTAAAGAAGAAGTCCCGGCTAATTTCGTGCCAGCAGCCGCGGTAAAACGAAAGGGGCAAGCGTTATTCGGAATTTTTGGGCGTAAAGGGTGCGTAGATGGTTTAGAATTTTATAATTGAAATTTTGAGTACTTAATACTTATAGAGGTTATAAATCTTTCTAAACTTGAGTATAAAAAATAATTGTAGAATTTTAAGAGTAACAATGAAATGTGAAGATACTTAAAGGAATACCAGTGGTTAAAACGGCAATTATGTTTATTACTGACATTGAGGCACGAAAGCGTGGGTAGCAAAAAGGATTAGAGACCCTTGTAGTCCACGCCTTAAACGATGAGTATTAGTCTTTGGCATTTGTCAGAGACTAAGCTAACGCATTAAATACTCCGCCAGGGGAGTACGATCGCAAGATTGAAACTCAAAGGAATTGACGGGAACTTGTACAAGCGGTGGAGCATGTGGTTTAATTCGATAGTACGCGAAAAACCTTACCAATTTTTGACATTTCGATTATAAATAAATTTTAAAATTTATTTTAATTTTGAAACAGGTGCTGCATGGCTGTCGTCAGCCCGTGCTGTGAAGTGTTTGGTTCATTCCAATAAACGGGCGTAACTCTTTTAATTTATTTTGTAATAAATTAAACTGCTAAAGATAATTTAGATGAAGGTGAGAATGACGTCAAGTCATCATGGCCCTTATGAATTGGGCAACACATGTGCTACAATGGTTTATACAATAAGTATCAGTAGATGTAAATTGCTGGAATTAGTAAAGTAAACGATAAGTACGGATTACATTTTGCAATTCAAATGTATGAAGCAGGAATCGCTAGTAATCATGGATTAGTATGCCATGGTGAATAAGTACTCAAGTTCTGTACACACTGCCCGTCACGCTATGGGAACGGATTATGTTTGAAGTTTTTTCATCCTAATTTTGTTTCTTGTTTTTTATAAAGTTGTAATAGCATGCTAAAACAAGAAACAAAATTAGGATGAAAAGACCAAAATATAATTAGGGATTATAGTGAAGTCGTAACAAGGTAGCCGTAGAGGAATCTGTGGCTGGATTAACAAAATAAATTTAACAATTATTTCTTTTTTCCTTACTTTTTAAAATAAACATTAAATGATTTATCAAATTCATTATTTAAGTTTGTCTATAGTTTTGTTTTTATTAAGCATTATAGGTATTTTTTTGAATCGTAAAAATATTCTTATCATGTTGATATCAATTGAATTGATATTGTTGTCAATTAATTTAATTTTTATTTCGTCGTCGTTTTTTCTAGATGATATTATAGGTCAAATTTTTGCTCTAATGGTTTTATCGGTAGCAGCAGCTGAATCATCTATTGGTTTAGCAATTTTGGTTGTTTATTATCGTATTCGTGGAAATATTTCAGTTGAATTAATTAATCTGTTAAAAGGTTAGTTTTTTTTTGAGTATTATAAATTTTTTATTTTGTTTAAATGAAGATAATTCGTTGGTTTTTATCTCCAAATAAAGTTTTAGAATATAGTTTTTTTTGGTTACAAATTTTTTCATTTTCATTTGTGTTTTCTTTTTTTTTTAGTTTTTTTAGTTTATACTTGTTTAACTTTTTTGACTTTAAACAAGGTTTTTTTGCTCAAATTATGTTTGTACATGTTCCAGCTGCATGGATTGCCTTGTTTTTGTATGTTCTATTAAGTTTTTTTAGTTTTATATTTTTGATTTACAAACATCCATTGGTTATATATTTTAATGATGTTTTATCTTTTTCTTGTATAGTTTTTGTGGTTATTACGTTGATTACAGGATCTTTATGGGGAAAACCAACTTGGGGAGTTTGGTGGGTTTGGGATGCGAGATTAACATCTGTTTTTGTGTTATTTTTATTTTTAATTTCGATAATAATTTTGAGAAAAAGTTTTGATAAAGATACTTATGGTGCAGAAGCAGCATCATTTTTAACTTTATTAGGTTTAATTAATGTTCCAATTATTAGGTTTTCTGTTGAGTGGTGGAATACATTGCATCAACCTTCAAGTATTACGTTGTTTAGTTCTTCAGTTCATAGTTTGGTTTTATTTTTCTTATTTTGTGTTTTTGTTTGTTTTTTTTTATTTTGTATTTCAATTATATTAATGTATGTTCGTACAATTATTTTAAAGCTGAAATCTTTCTAGGAATTGTAATCTGATTTTAAATATGATAAAAAAACACTTTAAGGCGTTTAATGGATATTAAAGTATAGAAAGTTAAAAAGGCGTAGTTAGCGAAAAGTCATAATGAGGCATAGGCCTGTGACTTATGAGTTCCTTTTTAAATTAAAATTTTTCATTTTTGAAATTTTAAAAGTTTGTGAATTGAAACATCTAAGTAACAAATAGAAAAAAAATCAAAAGAGATTCCATTAGTAATGGTGAATGAAAGTGGAAATTTAAAGTATAGTTAAAAGTTTTTTTCAAAAAAACTTTGATGTATAATACTTTGTAAAAGGCAGGAATGCGTTAAAAAAAATAACGTAATTAAAAAACCTTTGTTTGTATAAAAACTTTTAGCTTGTTTGACTAGCGTGAGAACTTTTTTCTTGCGCGATAAAAACTAGGAGGACTACCTTCTAAATTTAAATACTTTCTATAACTAATAGTGAACAAGTACCGTGAGGGAAAAAAATGAGTTTAAGAAATTGAACGCTTATTATCAAATTGTAGTGTATGTGTTTTAATATTTGTAATATTTTTTTTTATTATAATATAGTATTTGCATTGCAATATACCTTTTGTATAATGGGCCAACAAGTAAATGATTATAGCAAGCTGAATTTTTAAAATAAGCTTAATTAACTTGTGAGAATTTAAATAAGATTGTTGTTCTATTTAATTTTTTTTGATAAGTTATAATAATTTAACCCGAAGCTAAGTGATCTAAGCGAGAACAGATTGAATTTATATTGGTTTATATAATGGAGGATCGAACTCGTGTATGTGGCAAAATACTGAGATGATTCTCGTTTAGGAGTGAAAGGCTAATCAAACTTAGTAATAGCTGGTTTTCCGCGAAATTTATTTTAGTAAAGTGTCAAATTGTTTTTTAAAGGTAAAGCTCTGTTTAAGTGAAGCAATTTAAAACTTGTTTCATTTATTTAAACTTGGAATTTTAATAAAATTTAATTGTCAAATAGACGCTGGGCGATAAGGTTCAGTGTCAAAAGGGAAACAACCCAGATCATTCGTTAAGGTCTTTAAAGATATATTAAGTTTTAAAGGATGTTTAAAATATAAGAAATTAGTATAGTAGGCTTAGAAGCAGCCATCGATTATAGAACGCGTTATAGCGCGCTATTTTATGTTTAAGCATCAAAAATTAACTAGAGAATAAAAATATTCTACCGAAACGATGACTTTTGTATTTTTAACAAAAGGGTAGCGGAACGTTCTGTATTTATTATTTTATTTATATATTTGTAAGAATATATAATATTTTCAGAATTGATAATGTTGGTATGAGTAACGAAAACTACGATTTAGGATCGTAGTCACTGAAAGTCTAAGGGTTTCTATTGTTATTTTATAAACGTAGATTTAATCGGTTTCTAAGATAAAAACGAAAGTTTTTGTCAATGAGAAAATAAAATGGTTTAAATAATTATTATATACAAGTGTTATAAAAAAAAATTTTGTAAGACGGAATTTTATATTTTGAAGTTAATATAAAATGTTTTTCTTTAAAATAAAGAATTTCCAAGAAATAATTGTATATTTTAAAGTAACCGTACCGAAAACTGACACAGGTAGACTGGTTGAATAGACTAAAGTGTTTGAAATAACCATATTGAAGGAACTCGGCAAATTGACTCCGTAAGTTCGCAAAAAGGAGTGTCATATTTAAATATGATTTAAATGAATAAGGGGTAACGACTGTTTATTAAAAACACAAAGCTTTGCAAATTTGTGAAAAAAAGTATAAAGCTTGACGTTTGCCAGGTGCTTGAAGGTTATTTTAATGAGTTCAGGCTCTATTAAATAAGCCCAAGTAAACGGCGGTCCTAACTATAAGGATCCTAAGGTAGCGTAACCCACTGACGCATAATTTGCGTCCTGCATGAAAAACGTAACGATTGCCCCGCTGTCTCCAATATGGGTTCAGTGAAATTGAATTTTCTGTGAAGATGCAGAATATTTGCAGTTAGACGGGAAGACCCCATGATTCTTTACTATAGTTTTATATTGTGATTCTTGTAAAATTTGTATAGAATAAATGGGAACTTTATTATTTTAGTAAACTAAACTAAAATAATAAAGTGATAGTGGAATACCATTCTTATTTTATGAGATTGCTAATTTATATTTTGTTGTATAAAGACAGTGTAAGATGGTTAGTTTGTTTGGGGCAAACGCCTCCTAAAAAGTAACGGAGGTGCACATAGGTGATCTCCAGTTCGTTAGAACTGAATGATGAAGGAGTGTAATGGCATAAGTTTGCTAGATAAGTTGACTGATAAGTCAGCTTAGGACGAGAGTCGGTCATAGTGATCCGGTAATTTTTTGTAGAAAAGTTATCGCATAACAGATAAAAGAAACTCTGGGGATAACAGCGTTATCGTTTCTAAGAGTTCATATCGACGAAACGGTTTGCGACCTCGATGTCGGCTCATCATATCCTGGAGTTGAAGTAGGTTCCAAGGGTCCGGGTGTTCACCGGTTAAAATGGTACGTGAGCTGGGTTTAAAACGTCGTGAGACAGTTTGGTCCCTATCTGCTGTAAATATGAAAAAGTGAAGAAAGTCATTTTTAGTACGAAAGGATTAAAATGAGTTAACCTCTAGTGTATTGGTTGTTACAATTATAGCATTGCCAAGTAGCCACGTTGATTTAACATAAACACTGAAGTTATCTAAGTGTGAAAGTTTTTCTTAAATGTCTTTTTATTAAGTATTCTAAAAGATTATTAGATAGATCGGTTTAGTATGTAAAGTTTGTAAGAACTGAGTATATAAATACGAAAAGAAAAAAAAAATGAAAAAGTTTTGACTTTTTCATTTTTCTTGCTTTTGTTTTTTTATCATGTTTGAAAACGGATGAATTCCGTTTTCAAATATAATAAAAAATTTGATTTAATTAAAAAATAACTAAATATTTTTATTATGTTTTATAAAAACCGTCCTTTGTCGCCTTATGTAACAATTTATTCTTCTCAATGGACTTCAATTTCCTCTATTTTTCATAGATTGTCTGGTTTATATTTGGTTTTTTTTTTGTTTGTATTGTTTTGTTCAATTAAGTTTTTATTTTGTTTCAGTACGTTTTGGTTTGTGTATAAATTTGTTAAAACTTGTTTTTTTTTATTTTATCATTTTTTTATTGTATTTATTGTTTTTAGTATGTATTCTTTATTTTATCATTTTTTTATTGGGTTACGTCATTTAGTTTGGGATGAAGTTATTTTGATGGAAGACAATTTTGTTACAATGAGTACAAAACTTTCGTTGAGTTTGTCTTTGGTTTTAGTTTTAATTAATTGTTTAAGGTATTTTCTGGTTTAAAAAGTTAATTGAAGATTTAATGAATTTATTTAGTTTAAAAGCTGAGAAGTTTTTAAATTTAAAAACTTTATCAGACTTAAAATTAATTAAAATTTTTAGGTGGGATTCTAGTGAAAAGAAAGATCCTTGGTATTCAACTTATGTAGTTTCGCTAAAAAATTGTGGTCCTATAGTTCTAGATGCTTTAATTAAAATTAAGAATGAATGTGATAGTACTGTTTCTTTTCGTCGTTCTTGTCGTGAAGGTATTTGTGGAAGTTGTGCTATAAATATTAATGGAACAAATTCACTAGCTTGTTTGCAAAAATTAAATATAAAAAATAATATTATTTATGTTTATCCTTTACCACATATATTTGTTTTAAAAGACTTAGTAGTTGATTTAACAAATTTTTATGCTCAATATAGGTTAATTCAACCTTGGTTACAATCAAGCTTGAATATTAAGTCAAAAAAAGAAATATACCAATCAAAACAAGATCGTTTATATTTAGATGGACTATATGAATGTATTTTATGTGCGTGTTGTTCAGCAAGTTGTCCGAGTTATTGGTGGAATCATGATAAATATTTAGGTCCAGCCGTTTTGCTACAGGCTTATAGGTGGATCGTAGATAGTCGTGATGACAATACTCTTTCAAGGTTGTTAAGTTTAAAAGATTCTTATAAATTATATAGATGTCATACAATTATGAATTGTACGAAAACATGTCCTAAACATTTGAATCCAGGTAAAGTTATTGCGAGTATTAAAAAAAGGTTATTAAATCTTGAAGTTTTAGGCGAGAAACGAGATTTGAACTCGTAGTCTTCAGATTCACAGTCTGTTGCTTTTTCCAAATTAAGCTATACTCGCCTTTTTTTTTATTCTTATTTGTGCGAAAGTAGCTTAAGGGTAGAGCATAACTTTGCCATAGTTAAGGTTAAGGGTTCAAATCCCTTTTTTCGCTTTTTTTTAAATCAGATTTTATATAATATGATAAAATTGGTATTGTTTTATTTTTTTTCTGGTTTGTCTTTAGTTTCAGCAAGTATAGTTATTAGTGTTAAGAATCCGGTTTTTTCAGTTCTTTTTTTAATTCTAGTTTTTTTCAATGTTGTTGGTTTATTATTGTTATTAGGAGCTGAGTTCTTATCTTTATTATTTTTAATTGTTTATGTGGGCGCAATTGCAGTCTTATTTTTATTCGTAGTTATGATATTAAATTTAAAGTTTATAGAATTGCGTAGTTCTTTTTTTTATTATGCTTTTTTTGGTAGTTTAATAATGGCGATTTTTTTATTTGAAATATTTATTATTTTAAATAGTGATCTGACATTTGCATCAAGTTATTTTTTAGAAAGAAAAAGAATATGGGTTCAAGAATTATATAGTTACACTAATTTGCAAATTTTAGGAAATGTGCTTTACACTTCTTATTCTTATTTGTTTATTCTTTCAGGTTTTGTATTACTGGTAGCAATATTAGGTGCTATTATTTTAACGTTGTATCAAAGAAGTCAAATTAGAAGACAGGATCCAAATGTTCAAGTAGTTCGTAACTTTGATGATACCATTCGCTTTTTCAAGTTTTTAAAATAGAATATTGTTTTATACGGATATGATGAAAAGGTAGACGTGTTAGATTTAGGTTCTAATGAGATTTTCTCATGAGGGTTCAAATCCCTCTATCCGTAATTATTAAGTTAAAAAAAAATAATTTTGTAAGTTTTAAAAATAGTTCATATGGTTCAGTTTTTTAAACGTCCTTTACTGGATATTGTTCATAATCATTTGATTGAATATCCTACTCCGGTTAACATTCATTATTTTTGGAACTTTGGGTTTTTAGCTTTTATTTGTTTAGCCGTTCAAATTATTACGGGAATTTTTTTAGCAATACATTATACACCACATGTTGATTTAGCATTTTATAGTGTTGAGCATATTATAAGAGATGTAAATTATGGTTGGCTTTTAAGATATGCTCATGCAAATGGTGCATCAATATTTTTCATTATTATTTACATTCATATCTCTAGAGGTTTATATTATGGATCTTATGTAGCTCCTCGCCATTTTACTTGGGTTGTTGGAGTTTTCATTTTATTATTAATAATGGCAACTGCTTTTATGGGTTATGTTTTACCTTGGGGACAAATAAGTTTATGGGGTGCTACGGTTATTACTAATTTAGTTTCAGCAGTTCCCTTAGTTGGTAACTCAATTGTTACATGGTTATGGGGTGGTTTCTCTGTTGATAATGCGACATTAAATCGTTTCTTTAGTTTTCATTATTTGTTCCCGTTTATTATTGTAGCTATAGCTTTTGTTCATATGGCTTTTTTGCATCAGAAAGGTTCAGGCAATCCTTTAGGTATTGATTCAGCTGTTGATAAAATTTCAATGTATCCATATTTTATTATTAAAGATGCCTTTGGTTTAGTGTTGTTTTTACTTTTTTTTTCTCTTTTTGTTTATTTTTTACCTAATTTATTAGGACATCCAGATAATTATATTGAAGCTAATCCTATAGTAACTCCTAATCATATTGTTCCAGAATGGTATTTCCTGCCGTTTTATGCAATTTTGCGTAGTATTCCACATAAATTAGGAGGAGTAATCGCTATAATTATATCAATTTTAATTCTAGCATTTTTACCATGGATAACAAATATTAATGTACGTAGTTCATTGTTTAGGCCTTTGTATAAAAAATTGTTTTGGATTTTATTTTCAATTGTTTTAATTCTGGGTTGGATTGGTGGGAAACCTGTAGAAATGCCCTATGTAGTTATTGGACAGTTGATAACATTTTTATATTTTGTGTATTTTTTAATTTTTATTCCATTTTTAGGAAGGTTAGAAAAATTTTTAGTTAATTATAAAACTGTTTATTAAGTTTTTTATATTTAGTCTAGATAGCTCAGGGGTAGAGCAAAGGATTGAAAATTCTTGGGACAATGGTTCAAATCCATTTCTAGACAATAGTTTTCAAAGATAAAACTTTTTATGTACCTCTCTTATTTTTTTATCAAATAAAAAAATAAGAGAGGTGCATAGCTTAGTTGGTAAAGCGTTAGACTTTTAATCTTTTGACCTTGGGTTCGAATCCCAATGCACCTAAAAAAATATATATTTTAAAAAT